TACTTACGTGCATCATTAACCACTGGGATTGTAGAGCAGGCACTAATATTGCGGATTGATGCATTTCAGTTGAAAGACCCGAAGTGGCAAAGCCTTGGGTAAAAATAGCGCTTGGCGCGGTTATTGCGCTTAAATCATTTTTATGGTTCCCTGTTTTAGGAACCATATGAATAATGGAGAAACTCCATGAAAGGAACATTAATGATTCATATAAATCACTTAACGGGAAATGTCTCGAATAAATCCAACGAGTAACTAATAATCCTGTTATACAAAAAAAAGTGGCTATCATGCCTTTTTCTGACGGATCACATAGTCCTACGATTTCATGGACTAATAAAGTCACCAAATAAATCGTAATGACAATGGAAATGATCGAAAAAGAGATGTGAGTGAATATATGTTCTAAAGTCGAAAATATCATAAAAAAAATCATTAAAAAAAAGAGGGGTCCCTCAATTACGGAATGGAAATTCCGAATTAAATTCATTATAGGATCTAATGTGTCCTTTTTAGAGGATGCCGCCACTCGGACTCGAACCGAGATGCTCTAGCACTGCTTCCTAAGAGCAGCGTGTCTACCGATTTCACCATGGCGGCTTGATCGAAATAATAATAGCCCATATGATGTTCAATCGTCGAGATTGAAAGATTCAATGCAATATATTTTAGGAAACGTTAGAATCGATGAATAAAGACTCGTTCAAATGAATATTTGAACTTCAATAATCCTTAGTATCCCGGTATGGTGTCATTTTTAACAACAGGCTTTCACGTAGTATAAGTTCTTCTGGAACAGTTGGAACTAGATGGTTATGTCCTCAGTTGAGGTCTAGAACTAAGAATTGTCCCTTTTTTTATATCATTTTTTGATGATTCATTTCTCATTTATCTGATTTCATGGATCGGAAATGAAAAAAGATTCATTTTTCACTGAACAAAAGAAAATAAATAGGATTTTTTATGTATCACAATTGGATAACTACATCCAAGGGATTTCTATAAATATTTAGAGTATCAAAACTGTATTAATGGTTGGGATCCTCATTGTATACATAATTCGTGTGAGGATTTACCGAACCAATTAGGTATTGGGCTGCACATAAAACAAAAGAGTTTCAATCTCTATTGGAATTCTACGCTATGTACTTTACTTATAAATAAAGTATATTCTATATAAAATAGATTGATCGATCCTACGGTCCAAACATAGGATCTATTTTGGATTAAGGAAGATTGACTTATTCTTCGTACATAAATATCGACCTAAAGGGGATCCGTGGAGTTTTTATTGATTGGGTCGAAACAAGAGGGAATCTATGTAGTGATTCGGAGAGTTACAAAGCAAAGTCTTAAAATATATATTTTAATCAATTAGTTTCAAGGATCTATTCATTTTTACTACTGTCGTTCATACTTGTTTCAGATCTTCCAAAAATCTTAATGATGTATAACTATTGGAGATACATAATCGAATAAACTTCTTCCTAAAAAAAAAATATTTTTTTTGGGGGGGGGGGGGGAAATAACAACCCCCATCTCGCGAATTATCAAAATCTACTATAATGAAAAGTGAAACCTTGTATTTTGTGTTTAACTATTTCTTTTTTGTTGTTGTTTTTCAAACAACAACAAAAAAGAAATAGTACCGTTCTTAGAACCCAATAGACAGAATAATTCTTATTCTACATACCACAACAGCCGGTTCAGTTCTATCTCATATAGATGAGTTCAAAACATTAGTTAATGTGAATTATTCATCTTATAAATCATCCAATTCATCGAGTCATGTCGATTCAGATTCTTCCAAGGCTTTATTACTTGTTTGTCGCACAAAAAAACTTTTTGAATGCCCGGTAGAAATAGATTTAGCTAAAGATAAAGCTTTTACCGCCGCCCAATATCCCTTTTTCTTCCAAATATTTCTACGAATACGCTTTTTTGAGATAGAAGTGCGTTTCTTTGGAACCGCCATTTGAAAATAAAGAAGTTACTTTTATAGTTGGATGTGAAAGACATGTATTGTTCAAAATGGATCGTTCTTGCTATTCATTATCTATATTTATTCCATAGCGGATACTTCCTTCATAACATACAAAAATATAGATACGTGCGCATCACATAGAGTACACTCGGGATAAAAAAAAGAAATAGAAAAAAGAAAAACGATGTGATTTTCAAAGGAATTTTTTTTTGTTCCACATCTCTATTACATACAATGCCCGAAGAAAGAAGAATTCGTACTAATTTGTACCTTCATATCTTCATTCCGATCTACGTCTATGAGGTCCGCTACCATAGAAATCGAACCGGTTGTTGTTGATAAGAATAAAAAAGGGTTCCAATTGATATCTCAATCTCAGTCTATTTATATCTTGTCGTCTTACATTGAATAAATCGAAAAGCTTAAGAATCCTTACCTAATTTAAGAAAATAATAATGTAAAATTTTTCTATTAATTGATCAAGCTCGAGGATAGAGTACTCATAATTTAAATGAAAATGAGATTGGTAGTTAATCTGTTAAACGATACATTACTTGATAAAGGTAATTTTAGTAATCTCTTATTTCAGTTCTATGCGAAGTGACGAGTATCATAGGATTTCCTATAAACATAAGTTTGTTTTATTGGAATAGAAGCCAATCAATCAGTTCTACAATGAATTAATTAATGACTCCGAATAAACTAACTAAAATAACTAGTATTTTATTGGGTCGAGTTATTGGCGGATTCTATGATCCATATCCCAATAGAGTACTTTTACTTTTTTTGGTGTCATTCCTTTTCCTTACTATTTACTATATGGATATCAATCGCCGTAATAGTGGAATGATTGAAAATCTCATATTCTTTCTTTATCTTAATAAATATCTTAGTTAATCACTAAATGGTCAGTTTTAACCAGTGACTTGGTCATTTGAACAATTGTAACTTCTTGATTTAAATTTCTTTTTATTCAATACGATATTTGGGAAAGAATCTGAATAATTCAGAATTAAAAATCCTATTTGAGTTCTTTTCTATCTTTATTTTTATTTATTTATTTGACTTCCGAAAGAGAGAAGAGCTGGTGAATCGGAAACAATTAATAAGAATAAAAAAAGTTTTATTTTCTTATGGAACATACATATCAATATGCATGGATCATACCTTTCGTTCCACTTCCAGTTACTATGTCAATAGGATGGGGACTTCTGCTTGTTCCGACTGCAACAAAAAATATTCGTCGTATGTGGGCTTTTCCTAGTGTTTCATTGCTAAGTATAGTTATGGTTTTTTCGGCCGATCTGTCTATTCAGCAAATCAATGGCAGTTCTATCTATCAATTTCTATGTTCTTGGACCATCAATAATGATTTTTCTTTAGAGTTCGGCCACTTGATCGACCCACTTACTTCTATTATGTCAATATTAATCACTACTGTTGGAATCATGGTTCTTATTTATAGTGACAATTATATGTCTCATGATCAAGGATATTTGAGATTTTTTGCTTATATGAGTTTTTCCAATACTTCTATGTTGGGATTAGTTACTAGTTCCAATTTGATACAAATTCATATTTTTTGGGAACTGGTGGGAATGTGTTCGTATCTATTAATAGGTTTTTGGTTCACACGACCAATTGCAGCCAATGCTTGTCAAAAAGCGTTTGTAACTAATCGTGTAGGGGATTTTGGTTTATTATTAGGAATCTTAGGTTTTTATTGGATAACAGGTAGTTTGGAATTTCGGGATTTGTTCGAAATCTTCAATAACTTGATCCATAATAATGGGGTCAATTCTTTATTTGCTACTCTGTGTGCCTCCCTATTATTCCTTGGTGCAGTTGCTAAATCCGCACAATTTCCCCTTCATGTATGGTTACCTGATGCCATGGAGGGACCCACTCCTATTTCGGCTCTTATACATGCTGCTACTATGGTAGCAGCGGGAATTTTTCTTGTCGCTAGGCTTCTTCCCCTTTTCACAGTCATACCTTCCATAATGAATCTCATTTCTTTGCTAGGTATAATAACGGTACTATTAGGAGCTACTTTAGCTCTTGCTCAAAAAGACATTAAGAGAAGTTTAGCCTATTCTACAATGTCTCAATTGGGTTATATTATGTTAGCTCCAGGGATAGGTTCTTATCGAGCTGCTTTATTCCATTTAATCACTCATGCCTATTCGAAAGCATTATTGTTTTTAGGATCCGGATCGATTATTCATTCAATGGAACCCATTGTTGGATATTCTCCAGATAAAAGTCAGAACATGGTTCTTATGGGTGGTTTAACCAAATATGTGCCAATTACAAAAACTACTTTTTTATTAGGTACACTTTCTCTTTGTGGTATTCCACCTCTTGCTTGTTTTTGGTCCAAAGATGAAATTCTTAATGATAGTTGGTTGTATTCACCGATTTTCGCGATAATAGCCTGTTCCACAGCAGGATTAACTGCATTTTATATGTTTCGGATGTATTTACTTACTTTTGAGGGGCATTTACACGTTCGGTTTCAAAATTACAGTGGCACTAAAAATAGCTCGTTCTCTTCAATATCTATATGGGGAAAAGAAGGACCGAAACCAGTTAACAAAAATGTACTTTTCTCAGTAATGAATAATAATAAAAAGGTTTCCCCTTTTTCGAAGAAGATATATCAAATTGATGGGAATATACGAAATCTGATGCGATCCTTTAGTACTCATTTTGACAATAAAGACACTTCCATGTATCCCTGTGAATCGGACAATACTATGCTATTTCCTCTACTTGTATTGGTCCTATTTACTTTGTTTGTTGGGTCCATAGGAATTCCTTTTGATCAAGTAGGAATGGATTTGGATATATTATCGAAATGGTTAACCCCATCGATAAACCTTTTACATCAAAATTCGAACTATTCTGTGGATTGGTATGAATTTGTGACAAATGCAATTTATTCAGTCAGTATAGCCTATTTCGGAATATTCATAGCGTCTCTTTTATATGGGTCTGTTTATTCATCTTTTCA